TTCTGAACGGATGAAAAAAATTTTTAGAAATTGGATGTGGAAAAACACAGAATTCACAATTTCGAATTATACAGAGAAAAAGACAAAAGAAAGCGCGAAAAAAAAAGAGGAGGACAAAAAAGAAGAAGACAAAAGAAAGGAGAAAGTGCGTATACAAATAGCGGAAGCCTGGGATAGTATTTTACTTGCTCAAGTAATGAGAGGTTTTTTATTAGTAACCCAATCAATTCTTAGAAAATATATTATATTACCTTCATTGATAATAGCTAAAAATATCGTCCGTATACTATTATTTCAATTTCCGGAATGGTATGAGGACTTAAAGGATTGGAATAGAGAAATGCATGTTAAATGTACCTATAACGGCGTTCAATTATCAGAAAAAGAATTTCCAAAAAACTGGTTAACAGACGGCATTCAGATCAAGATCCTATTTCCTTTTCGTCTTAAACCTTGGCACAGATCTAAGTTACGAGCCCCTTCTAACGATCCAATGAAAAAGCAAGGTCAAAAAAATGATTTTTGTTTTTTAACAATTTTTGGAATGGAAGCTGAACTACCTTTTGGTTCTCCCAGAAAAAAACTTTCATTTTTTGAACCGATTTTAAAAGAACTCAAAAAAAAAATTAAAAAATTGCAAAAGAAATGTTTTATAATTCTAGGAATTTTTAAAGAACAAACAAAATTGTTTCTAAATGTCTCAAAAAAACCAAAAAAATGGATCATTAAAAACATTCTGTTTATAAAAGAAATAATAAAAGAACTCTCAAAAATAAACCCAATTATATTATTTGGATTGAGAGAAATAGAAGTATATGAATTGAGTGAAATTAAAAAAGATTCAATAATCAGTAATCGGATGATTCAGGAATCGTCCATTCAAATTAGATCTCAGGATTGGACAAATTATTCATTAACAGAAAAAAAAATGCAAGATCTGACTGATAGAATAAACACAATCATAAAGCAAATAGAAAAAATTACAAAAGACAAGAAAAAGGGATTTATAACTTCAGATAGAAATTTGAGTTCTAACAAAATAAGTTATGATGATAAAAGATTGGAATCACAAAAAAATATTTGGCAGATATTAAAAAGAAGAACTGCTCGATTAATCCGTAAATCCCATTATTTTATAATATTTTTCATTGAAAAGATATACATAGATATCTTTCTATCTATGATTAATATTCCTAGTATCAATACACAACTTTTTCTTGAATCAACAAAAAAAATTATTAATAAAAACATTAACAGTAATGAAGCAAATCAAGAAAGAATTAATAAAACAAATCAAAGTTTAATTAAATTTATTTCGATTATAAAAGAGTCACTTTCTAATACTAATATTAGTCTTAGTCAAAAAAATTCAAAGACTTTTTTTGACTTATCTTACTTTTCACAAGCATATGTATTTTACAAATTATCACAAACCCAACTTATTAAGTTAGAGAAATTGAAATCCGTATTTCAATATAATGGAACCCCCCTTTTTCTTAAGAATGAAATAAAGGATTTTTTTGTTGTAAGACAAGAACTATTTCATTCCGAATTAAGACCTAAGAATCTTCGCAATTCTGGAATGAATCAATGGACAAATTGGTTAAGGAGTCATTATGAATATCAATGTGATGTATCTCAAATTAAATGGTCTAGAGTAGTACCACAAAAATGGCGAAATATATTGAACTGTATAGCTCAAAATAAAGATTTATATAAAGATTTGTGTGATTTATATGAAAAAGATGAATTAATTCACTACGAAAAAAAAACAAAAATGGAAACGGATTTATTATTGAATCAAAAGGATAATTTAAAAAAACAATATAGATATGATCTTTTAGCATATAAATCCATAAATTCTGAAACTAAGAAGTACTCTTCAATTTATGGATCACCATTACAAGTAAAAACTAACCAAGATATTTTTTATAATTACAACACACATAAACAAAAATCATTTAATATGGTAGAAGATGATATTCGAGATATGGATAAAAATACGGATAGAAAATTTTTTGATTGGAGAATTCTCTATTTTTGTCTTAAAACGAAGGTCGATATTGAGGCCTGGATCAATATTGATACTGACACTAACAGTAATAAATATACTAAGACTAGGGTTAATAAGTATCAAATAATTGAAAAAATCAATAATAAGGGTCTTTTTTATCTCACACTTCAGCAAGACCAAAAAATCAACCTATCCAATCAAAAACCCCTTTTGGATTGGATGGGAATGAATGAAGAAATACTAAGTCGTCCCATATCAAATCTGGAACTTTGGTTCTTGCCAGAATTTGTGAGACTTTATAATACGTATAAAATGAAACCGTGGGTTATACCAATTAAATTACTACTTTTTAATTCTAATATAAAAAAAAATGCTAGTGAAAACAAAAGCATCACTGGAAATAAAAAAAGAGATCCTTTTATATCAATATCGTCGAATGAAAAAAAATCTCTTGAATTAGAAAACCGAAATCAAGGAGAAAAAGAATCCATGGGCCAAGCAGATCTTAAATCAGCTCTTTCAAACCAAGAAAAAGATGTTGAAGAAGATTATACGGGATCGGACATGAAAAAACATAGAAATAAAAAGCAATACAAGATAAATACAAAAGCGGAGTTTGATTTCTTCCTAAAAAGGTATTTGTATTTTCAATTGAGATGGGATGATTCTTTAAATAAAAAAATAATCAATAACATCAACGTATATTGTCTCCTGCTTAGACTGATAAATCCAAGAGAAATTACTATATCCTCTATTCAAAGGGGCGAAATGAGTCTGGATATTTTGACGATTCAGAAAGATGTAACTCTTACAGAATTTATTAAAAGGGGATTTTTGATTATTGAACCAATTCGTCTAGCTATAAAAAATGATGGAAAATTTATTATGTATCAAACCCTCGGTATTTCATTAGTTCATAAAAGTAAACATCAAATAAATCAAAGATACCGAGAAAAAAAACATGTTGATAAGAATTCTGATGAAGTCATTACAAAACATCAAAAGATGACTGGAAATAGATATAAAAAAAATTATGATTTGTTTGTTCCTGAAAATATTTTATCGCCTAGACGTCGTAGAGAATTGCGAATTCTAATTTGTTTAAATTCTAAGAATAGACATAGAAAGGCATCTTTTTGTAATGGGAATGAGGTAAACAGTCAAGTTGTGGATAAAAGCAAAAAATATAAAAAAAAACTTATAAAATTAAAGCTATTTCTTTGGCCCAATTATCGATTAGAAGATTTAGCTTGTATGAATCGTTATTGGTTTAATACCAATAATGGCAGTTGTTTCAGTATGGTAAGGATACATATGTATCCGCGATTGAAAATTCATTAATAGTAAATTTTTCCTATATTTCCCATACCATATCTGGTCTATGACGACAAAGAGATACACGCATACATTGTCTTACATTCCATTCTGATACATGATACTAATTCAATGACATATCAATTAGATCTAGAATGAACAAAATTTTCTTATTTTAGGTCTAAACTTTTATCTTTTGTGAGTGAAGAAACCAACCATACTTTTGTATCCCCTTTCAAATCCAATTTTAAAATGAAAATAGGATTGAGTAAGTTTTATTAAATAAAAAAAAATTAGAAATTAATAACGAAATACAAATTTTTGTATATACCAAATAAAAATTAGGGGCATTATTATTACTGATCAATAAAGATATCTATCAATAAAAAATATCTTAAAATAAAAAGAGGGGGGGGAGAGAAGATTTCAGTTTATGGTAAAAAATTCATTCATCTCAGTTATTTCACAAGAAGAAAAAGACGAAAACAGAGGATCTGTTGAATTTCAAATAGTTAGTTTCACCAATAGGATACGAAGACTTACTTCACATTTACAATTACACAAAAAAGACTATTTATCTCAGAGAGGTTTACGTAAAATTCTGGGAAAACGCCAACGATTACTGTCTTATTTGTCAAAGAAAAATAGAATATGTTATAAAGAATTAATTAATCGGTTGGATATTCGGGAGTCAAAAACTCGTTAATTTTATTTTTCTAAAGGCATTTTGAATTATTTGATTTATTAGATCTTGAATTTTAATGAACTTTTTTTCGTTTTCAGCAATTCATGAAAGAATGAATCGAGGAAAAACCTATGAATATACCGGCTACAAGAAAAGACCTCATGATAGTCAATATGGGCCCCCACCACCCATCAATGCATGGTGTTCTTCGACTCATCATTACTCTAGATGGTGAAGATGTTATTGACTGTGAACCAATATTGGGTTATTTACACCGAGGAATGGAAAAAATTGCGGAAAATCGAACAATTATACAATATTTGCCTTATGTAACACGGTGGGATTATTTAGCTACTATGTTCACAGAAGCAATAACTGTAAACGGACCAGAACAGTTGGGAAATATTCAAGTACCTAAAAGAGCCAGCTATATCAGAATAATTATGTTGGAGTTGAGTCGTATAGCTTCTCATCTGTTATGGCTCGGTCCTTTTATGGCGGATATTGGTGCACAAACTCCCTTTTTCTATATTTTCAGAGAAAGAGAATTAGTATATGATCTATTCGAAGCTGCCACCGGTATGAGAATGATGCATAATTATTTTCGTATCGGAGGAGTAGCGGCCGATCTACCTCATGGCTGGATAGATAAATGTTTGGATTTCTGCGATTATTTTTTAACAAGAGTTGCTGAATATCAAAAACTTATTACACGAAATCCTATTTTTTTAGAACGAGTCGAGGGAGTAGGCATTATTGGTAGAGAGGAAGTAATAAATTGGGGTTTATCGGGACCAATGCTGCGAGCTTCCGGAATACAATGGGATCTTCGTAAAGTTGATCATTATGAATGTTACGACGAATTTGATTGGGAAGTACAGTGGCAAAAAGAAGGAGATTCATTGGCTCGTTATCTAGTCCGAATTGGTGAAATGATAGAATCCGTAAAAATTATTCAACAGGCCCTGGAAGGAATTCCAGGGGGACCCTATGAGAATTTAGAAATACGATACTTTGATAGAGAAAGGAATCCGGAATGGAATGATTTTGAATATCGATTTATTAGTAAAAAGCCGTCTCCTACATTTGAATTGCCGAAACAAGAACTTTATGTGAGAGTAGAAGCCCCAAAGGGAGAATTGGGAATTTTTCTCATAGGGGATCAGAGTGGTTTTCCTTGGAGATGGAAAATCCGCCCGCCGGGTTTTATCAATTTGCAAATTCTTCCGCGGTTAGTTAAAAGAATGAAATTGGCTGATATTATGACGATACTAGGTAGTATAGATATCATTATGGGAGAAGTTGATCGTTGAAATGATAATTGATACACCGGAAGTACAAGATATCGATTCTTTTTCTAGATTAGAATTTTTTAAAGAGGTTTATGGAATTCTATGGGTTCTTGTTCCTATTTTGACTCTTGTAGTGGGAATCACAATAGGCGTACTGGTAATTGTATGGTTAGAAAGAGAAATATCGGCAGGGATACAACAACGTATTGGACCTGAATACGCCGGCCCTTTGGGAGTTCTTCAAGCTCTAGCAGATGGGACAAAACTACTTTTCAAAGAAAATCTTTTTCCATCTAGGGGGGATACTCGTTTATTCAGTATCGGGCCATCCATAGCAGTCATATCAATTTTAGTAAGCTATTCAGTAGTTCCTTTTGGATATCACCTTGTTTTAGCGGATCTCAATATCGGTGTTTTTTTATGGATTGCCATTTCCAGTATTGCTCCAATTGGACTTCTTATGTCGGGATACGGGTCAAATAATAAATATTCCTTTTTAGGCGGTCTACGAGCTGCTGCTCAATCGATTAGTTATGAAATACCATTAACTTTATGTGTGTTATCAATATCTCTACGTGCGATTCGTTGATACATAGACAGAAACTTTTCTCTATTCCTTCCTTTCAAGGAAAGGGTTGGAATGGATTGAGTAGATATCTTTATTTTTTTTTATTCATTATTCGGGTTGATGAACTAAATCAAATAGTTATATGAGTGAAAGAAAACAGCTTATATATAAATTCGCAGTAAAAAGATTGATTCTCATTTTCTATGTATAAGAGTTAGAGAGTTAAGCGGAAATAAACATAAACAGAAGAGACCGTTTCCCCCAAGATTGGTTGATTAGTCATCCTGACTTGAAGCGGGTTCAAAAGATCAACCGTATTGAGTTTTCACTATCATTTTTATGTATTAGCATAACGGGGGATTGAGCAAAAACGAGTGGATGGTTAGAAACACGAACATATGGAAAGGATTAGTAATGGAGATTATGTAAATTTTCCAAAAGGACATTTTTACATAATATACAAACAAAGAATACTAATTGGGGCTTTAAGTTGGTAGAAATGATCAGGCAGTACTCCCCATGACACGATTCCAATCCAGAGTATACTCCTATCCACCGATTTAATAAATAACTATTCGAAACGAAATAATCCTTTACTTTATTTTGAAAGCCCTCTTTTTCTCAGAAATAGAAAGAAGAATAGGAACGAAAAAAAAAAAAGAAAAGATATACTTTATTTATTCTTTGTTACTTTTATTCTTTCCCATATACATATTAATAGATATATAATTTGTGTCATAATTCATTAATTAATATAGAATTTTTTTTTTTCGTACGTGAAACCAACGGGTTATTGATATTTTTACAAGAAGTATTTTATTGAACAGTTAAGTTATTACTGAACAAAGAAGAATTGAAATTATTATTGAAATTATTAAATTAAAGAAAGGATGAGATCAATTCAGAAGTACTTTTTTTATTTAATTTTGAATTAAAATAATTATAACAGACAGAATTCAATTGGTCTAATTTGGGACCGGCCGATAGTTATCCATCCTACAAACATATCAAGATTCAAAAAAGAATACTGACGCGGTCCCTATATTTATTTCTGGCCTTCAAGGAGCCGTATGAGGTGAAAATCTCATGTACGGTTCTGTAATAGCGATGGTAACAGTGATGGTATCACCGACTATAATTATCTAACAGTTCAAGTACAATTGATATTGTTGAGGCGCAATCAAAATATGGTTTTTGGGGATGGAATTTGTGGCGTCAGCCTATAGGGTTTATCATTTTTATTATTTCTTCCCTAGCAGAATGTGAGAGATTACCTTTTGATTTACCAGAAGCAGAAGAAGAGTTAGTAGCAGGTTATCAAACCGAATACTCAGGTATAAAATTTGGGTTATTTTATGTTGCTTCCTATCTAAACCTATTGGTTTCTTCATTATTTGTAACAGTTCTTTACTTGGGAGGTTGGAATATATCTATTCCGGACATATATGTTTCTGAGCTTTTTGAAATAAATAAAACATGTGGAGTTTTTGGAGCGATAATTGGTATCTTTATTACATTAGCTAAAACTTATTTGTTCTTGTTCATTCCTATCACAACAAGATGGACTTTACCGAGGCTAAGAATGGACCAACTATTGAATCTTGGATGGAAATTTCTTTTACCTATTTCTCTCGGTAATCTATTATTAACAACTTCTTTCCAACTCTTTTCACTGTAAAGTAACATTCTATATTCACAACGTGTCTCAAACAAGAGAAATAAACAAACATAAAACTATTCATATATATATTAACGATATGTTCTCTATGGTAACTGGGTTCATGAATTATGGTCAACAAACAGTACGAGCTGCAAGGTACATTGGTCAAAGTTTCATGATTACTTTATCCCACGCAAATCGTTTACCCGTAACTATTCAATATCCTTATGAAAAATCAATCACCGCGGAGCGTTTCCGCGGTCGAATCCATTTTGAATTTGATAAATGTATTGCTTGTGAAGTATGCGTTCGTGTATGTCCTATAGATCTACCCGTTGTTGATTGGAAATTGGAAACTGATATTCGCAAGAAACGGCTGCTTAATTACAGTATTGATTTCGGAGTCTGTATATTTTGTGGTAATTGCGTTGAGTATTGTCCAACGAATTGTTTATCAATGACTGAAGAATATGAACTTTCTACTTATGATCGTCACGAATTGAATTATAATCAAATTGCTTTGGGTCGTTTACCAATGTCAGTAATTGACGATTATACAATTCGAACAATTTTGAATTCGCCTCAAATAAATAAGTAAATCTCTTATTAACGAATAATTTATAATTACTTTACTAATAACTAATATAGAAGGAATTTAGGTTTCTTTCGTGTTGTTTGGTCAATAACTACAAATACCAACTATTGATTGGTTGGTAAGAAACGCGTCTTAATTTGGATTGAAAATCCATTAATTAATATATCCATAATTGTTTTAAAATATATCGTTTAGAATTAGAACGACTCTTTCAGATAAAGAATGAAATTAGTCCAATAATAGTACTCACATTTATTCATATCCCTTAGTATTTATTTACTTAGGATTAAATTAGGAATTGCTCAAAAATCATAAAAAAAAAATTTATGGTCGGGTCTCAATAAGGTCATGAAAAACATTTCTATTTATTTATCTCTTATTTTACATATAATGGATTTGCCCGGACCAATACATGATTTTCTTTTAGTCTTTCTGGGATCGGTTCTTATACTAGGAGGTATGGGGGTGGTATTATTTACCAACCCCATTTATTCTGCCTTTTCATTGGGACTGGTTCTTGTTTGTATATCCTTATTCTATATTCTATTAAACTCTTATTTTGTAGCTGCTGCACAACTCCTTATTTACGTGGGAGCTATAAATGTTTTAATCGTATTTGCTGTGATGTTCATGAATGGTTCAGAATATTACAAAGATTTGAATCTTTGGACCATTGGGGATGTGGTTACTTTGCCAGTTTGTACAAGTATTTTTGTTTTACTCATGATTATTATTACGGATACGTCATGGTACGGAATTATTTGGACTACAAGATCAAACCAGATTATAGAGCAAGATTTGATAAGTAATAGTCAACAAATTGGAATTCATTTATCAACAGATTTTTTTCTTCCATTTGAATTCGTTTCGATAATTCTTTTAGCCGCTTTGATAGGTGCAATTGCCGTGGCGCGACAGTAAAAAATTTATAGAATTAGCAATGCACGTTAAACTCTGTTCGGTTTTATTACATTACATTTATTTCCCTTTAATTAAAGATTGTTTATGTCTAAAATAGAAATTATTCAATCTATTCTATTAACAATAGAAAATCTGCCTTTGTTCCGTACTTTTTTTTATTCTAGTCAATTGAATCTGTTGAATTGTTGTTCAGTTCATATTGAAATGAATCGAAATTGATAAGGAGTTGGTCAATGATGCTCGAACATGTACTTGTTTTGAGTGCCTACTTATTTTCTATCGGTATCTATGGATTGATCACGAGCCGGAATATGGTTAGAGCCCTTATGTGTCTTGAACTTATACTGAATGCGGTTAATATGAATTTCGTAACATTTTCTGATTTTTTTGATAGTCGCCAATTAAAAGGAAATATTTTCTCAATTTTTGTTATAGCTATTGCAGCCGCTGAAGCAGCTATTGGCCCGGCTATTGTTTCATCAATTTATCGTAACAGAAAATCAACTCGTATCAATCAATCGAATTTGTTGAATAAGTAGTATTAATCATATAAATTCTAATATTCATAAATTAGAATTACCATGACCATACATTCCGTAATAATACATGTTTTCAAAAATGTAAGAAATTAAAGTATCTTGGCTCTATCGCATGAGTCAATCCAGAAGTAGATTGATTAGAAAAATTATGATAAATTATTGATTCATCTGGTGTCTAAATATATGATTCATTTACAAGTTTACTAGATCGAAACTTTCTGACATTCAAAAATTTATAGATCCAAATGTCACATTCAGTAAAGATTTATGATACGTGTATAGGGTGTACTCAATGCGTGCGCGCCTGCCCAACGGATGTATTAGAAATGATACCTTGGGACGGGTGTAAAGCTAAGCAAATTGCTTCTGCTCCAAGAACAGAGGACTGTGTCGGTTGTAAGAGATGTGAATCCGCCTGTCCGACAGATTTCTTGAGTGTTCGAGTTTATTTATGGCATGAAACAACTCGAAGTATGGGTCTGGCTTATTAATACGTTCCAGAAAACCCTACTTGAATACATTTGATTTTTTTACCTTTACCGACAAAAACCCGCGCTCAAAAACTATTTATTTTGAGCACGGGTTTTTCTGGTCCAAGTTTATCTTGTTTTTACCATGAATAATTTTCCTTGGTTAACGCTAGTTGTAGTTTTGCCAATATTCGCGGGTTCCTTAATTTTCTTTCTCCCTCATAGAGGAAATAAGATAATTCGGTGGTATACTATAGGTATATGCATAATGGAACTCCTTCTAACAACCTATGCATTCGGTTATCGTTTCCAATTGGATGATCCATTAATGCAACTGACAGAGGATTATAAATGGATCGATTTTTTTGATTTTTACTGGAGATTGGGAATAGATGGAATTTCTATCGGACCCATTTTACTGACAGGATTTATCACAACTTTAGCTACTTTAGCGGCTCGGCCGATTACTCGAGATTCCCGACTATTCCATTTTCTGATGTTAGCAATGTATAGCGGTCAAATAGGACCATTTTCTTCTCGAGACCTTTTACTTTTTTTCATCATGTGGGAGTTAGAATTAATTCCAGTTTATCTACTTCTATCCATGTGGGGGGGAAAGAAACGTTTGTATTCAGCTACAAAATTTATTTTGTACACTGCAGGAAGTTCCGTTTTTTTATTAATGGGAGTTTTGGGTATTGGTTTATATGGTTCCAATGAACCAACATTAAATTTTGAAACATCAGCTAATCAATCGTATCCTGTAGCACTGGAAATAATATTCTATATTGGATTTCTTATTGCTTTTGCTGTCAAATCACCGATCATACCCTTACATACATGGTTACCAGACACCCATGGAGAGGCACATTACAGTACTTGTATGCTTTTAGCCGGAATCTTATTAAAAATGGGAGCATATGGATTGGTTCGGATCAATATGGAATTATTACCCCACGCCCATTCTATATTCTCTCCCTGGTTGATTATAGTAGGCACAATTCAAATAATCTATGCAGCTTCAACATCTCTCGGTCAGCGTAATTTAAAAAAAAGAATAGCCTACTCTTCTGTATCTCATATGGGTTTCATAATTATAGGAATTGGTTCTATAAGCGATACAGGACTCAACGGAGCCATTTTACAAATAATCTCTCACGGATTTATTGGCGCTGCGCTTTTTTTCTTGGCCGGAACGAGTTATGATAGAATACGTCTTGTTTATCTCGACGAAATGGGCGGAATGGCTATCGCAATTCCAAAAATATTCACGACTTTCAGTATCTTATCAATGGCTTCTCTTGCATTACCGGGCATGAGCGGTTTTGTTGCCGAATTGTTAGTTTTTTTTGGAATACTTACTAGTCAAAAATATCTTTTAATGACAAAAATATTAATTACTTTTGTAATGGCAATTGGAATGATATTAACTCCTATTTATTCATTATCTATGTTACGCCAGATGTTCTATGGATACAAGCTTTTTAATGCCCCAAACTCTTATTTTTTTGATTCTGGACCGCGAGAATTATTTGTTTCGATCTCTATCCTTTTACCTGTAATAGGTATTGGTGTTTATCCCGATTTCGTTTTATCATTATCAGTTGACAAGGTCGAAGCTATTATATCCAATTATTTTTTTCGATAGTTTTTGTGAGTAAACCAAAAAATGAAACTGAAATCCCATGATTTTAAAAATGGTTGATTGTACAATAAAAAAATGAGTCTTTTATATTCTTTTAAGTAAAATAAAAAAATTGGAATTCTATTATAACTAGATATCTTTTGAATTTGTGAGAACCATTTGAATCAAGTAATGGAAATGATTCAAATGGTTCTTGATTGTTTACATGAAGTTTTCGTATATATACCTGTATGCCGTCCTATGTTTATATTCGTCAAGTCTTTTATTCAATTAGATGTTAATGTAAATGAACCATAACTATGCAACCCTATTCCTAATAGATTAACCCCAAAATAGCATATCCAAATTATAAGAAAGCCCATTGAAGCCACAATTGCAGAATTTACACTTTCAAAATTTTTATTTGTTCTAATATGTAAATAAATAGCGAATATGGTCCAAGTAATAAATGCCCAAGTCTCCTTTGGATCCCAATTCCAATATGATCCCCATGCTTCATTAGCCCATACTGCTCCCGAAAGAATACCTACGGTTAAAAGGATAAACCCTAGACTAATAATACGATAACTCCAACGATCCAATTGTTGAATCAATTGATACCTGTAATAATTTTGAGACGAAATAAAAGAAGTGTTTCGTAAGACATTGTTTCTTTCGTTCACGTATTGAATCTCACTAAAGTAAACTGACTCATTTTCTAAATTATTGCTTTTACTAAAAATCCTTATGAATTTTCGAAATGTAATGACTAGAAGAGCTAGTGATAATAATGATCCACACAAAAGAGCTGCATAGCTCAATACCATCATACTTACGTGCATCATTAACCAATGGGATTGGAGAGCGGGTACTAATATCGCGGATTGATGCATTTCAGTTAAAAGACCCGAAGTAGCAAAACCTTGAGTAAAAATAGCACTTGGCGCGGTTATTGCGCTTAAATGGTTTTTATGTTTTTTAAAATACGGAATAATATGAATAATGGAAAAACTCCACGAAAGAAAAATTAATGATTCATATAAATCACTTAATGGTAAATGCCTCAAATACATCCAACGAGTAACTAATAATCCTGTTATGCAGAAAAAAGTAGCTATCATCCCCTTTTCTGACGAATCATCTAGTCCTACGATTTCATCGACTAATAAAATTATCAAATGAATTGTAATTACAATTGAAACGATCGAAAAGGATATATGAGTTAATATATGCTCTAAAGTTGAAAATATCATAAAAATTATTAAATTAATAAGGGCGTCCCTCAATTATAGGAATTGAAATCGGGAATTGAATTCATTATAGGACTTACTCTTTTAGAAGATGCCATGCCGCCACTCGGACTCGAACCGAGATGCTCTAGCACTGCTTCCTAAGAGCAGCGTGTCTACCGATTTCACCATAGCGGCTTATTCGAAATCATAATAACCTATTTTTATTCAATCGTCGAGCTTGAAGGAGTTAATTCAATCCAATATTTTTTTTTAGGAAACCATTCAAATTGATGAATAAAAACTTGTTTAAAAATTAGGGATTAAAACGTTTTCGTTAACGTTAATAATATTGATTTTTCTTATTATTATCTTTTTATTTAGTTATTTAGTATTTTAGGATGTCAATTTTATTTAACTGAACTAACAATGTATTTTTTCGTAGGCTATTACTTTATGCTCTCCTAAAACTAAAATGTAACAGTTGTAACTAGATAATTTTTACTTCAATCCCTGGATATAAGTAAAAAAAATGTTCTGCCTCGTTTGCATTTTTTAATGATTAATTTCTTTTATCATTTATTTTATTAATCTAAAATAAAAAATTCATTTTATCGATTAATAAAAAAATAGAATTTTTATATAACACAATTTCAGCGATACACTCAAAAGATTTATGTAAATATTTGCATAGTTAGGTTGCGTTAGGATTTTTTGTTGTGTAGAGAATTTGCGTTAAGATTTAGCAAACCCATTAAGTTAGGTATTTGGGATGGTCGTATCAATCATATAAAAAAATTTCGTATAGAAATTGTACCGTACTTCAAAATATTTTCTAAATTTTTTAATTAATATATATATATTATATCTTGATCGATCTTCCAATCGAAACATAGGATCTAAAATAGATCACTCAAAATTGGCGCATTCGTCATATAACTACCTAAATCATATAACTACCTAAAAATGGAAACGGGGCTTTTATTAATTTAATTGGGTTTAAGGAATTTATATAGTGATAATAATTTCTAAAACCCAAAATAATGGTTTAAAAGATTATAAAAAACATTTTAAACTTAATCAATTAGTTTCAACGACCTCTTCTTTATAATATAAAATCAAAAATATAACTAAAAAAAAATTCTTTTTATTATTGAGTAAGGGCGATGGGGAAAGTGATAATCCCCATCCGGAAAATGATAAAACATACTAAAATGAAAGGCGAAACCTTGCGCTTGCGTTTACCCTTTTTTCAAACAAAAAAGTACCATTCATTTTTAGAATTCAGTAGACAACAGAATTCTTATCTATATCAGAAACGAAAGAAACATTTGGCTTCAAATTAAAGTAAAACAAATTCAATTTTATATTCGTTTTAAATTAAAACATTATGAGACTAATTCTTTTTTATTTATTTTTTTTTAATGTATATTGTTTATATTGTAATTTATCTTATATATTAATATTTATTCTTTTACTATACTATTATGATGTTAATATTAATTATAATTGATAAATGTTATTTATCATTTTTATAACTTATAAATCTTATAAATAAACTATAAACAAAATTATATCACTTTATTAGTTATTAGAACGATTCAGATTATTTATTTGTTACACAAAAAAAACTTTTTGAACTCCCGGTAGAAAGAGATTTCGCTAACGAAAAAGCTTTCAATGCTGCCCTATATCCCTTCCTTTTCCAAATATTTTTACGAATACGTTTTTTTGAAATAGAGGTGCGCTTTTTTGGAACTGCCATTAAAAAGTTATAATAGGTTTTTCGGTTGGATGTGAAAGACATCTATTGTTCAAAATCAATTGTTCTTTACTATTCTCTATCTATTTTTTCTCTAAATTAGACTCCAAAAAAAAGGGGGGGGGTTAAAAATCACATAAAATATTAATAAGAATGATAAGGTACACTATGCCAAATAGATTGAAGTTGATAAAAAAAAAAAAAAAAAAAAATAATACAAAAAAAAAAAAAAAAAAAAAGAAAGATTGTCCGTTTTCTTTCTATTTTCGTCGTGTTACATTTATACATGTAATAAAAAAATCGAAAAGTTTAATAAACCAACCTTTCTCCCGCTTAATTAAAAAATAAAAAAACTTTAATAATTTTTTCTATTATATTAATTAATTTAATATTAATTTAATTGTTCAAGCTCGAAGAAAGAGTCCACAAAATTTGAATTATCAAATGAGACTAGTAGTTAATCTGTTAAAGGATACAAAATACAAAATTTAAAGGCATTTTATTTGCCCCCCCTTTTTTTTTCCGTAAAATTAAAGTGTTGGATATCATAGCATTTCCTACAAATAGCTTTTATTGTAATGGAAGACAAAGAATTAGTTACAAAACAAATTGGTTAATGATTCTAAATAACCGAATTACAATAAATAGTTTTAGTTATGGGCTTTATGATTCATATCAAATACTGTTTTTGGTATAATTATTTATCCTTGTTCTATAGATATAAAAAAATTATTGTAATACGTAATAATTAAAATGAAAATTAGAATTTTCATTTTTGATCTTCATAAAATTTTATTTAAAAATTTGAATTTAATATTAACAATTCAGTATTAATAAAATTAAATACGTATTTATTTTTCACTAGTGACTTATTTATATCATTTGACCAATTATAACCTCTTGATTTTAAATATTTGAAGTAGTTTGGAAAGATTCAGAATAATTAAGGCTAGAAAATTCTATTTAAGTTTTATTTTATATATCTTAATTTTTTTTTTATTAACCGACCCCTTTCAAAAGAAAAGAAATAAGAACCGGTGACTCAGAAACAATTAATTAAGATCAATTTTTTTTTTTTTTTTTTTTATGGAATATACATATCAATATTCATGGATTATACCTTTCATTCCACTTCCAGTTCCTATCTTAATTGGAACAGGACTTCTACTTTTTCCAACGGCAACAAAAAATCTTCGCCGTATGTGGGCTTTTCCTAGTGTTTTATTATTAAGTATAGTTATGGTTTTTTCAGCCCTTTTTTCTATTCAGCAAATAAATAATAATTCTGTCTATCAATATGTATGGTCTTGGACCATCAATAATGATTTTTCTTTAGAATTTGGCTGCTTGGTTGATCCACTTACTTCTATTATGTCGATATTAATCACTACTGTTGGAATTATGGTTCTTATTTATAGTGACAATTATATGTCTCATGATCGGGGATATTTGAGATTTTTTGCTTATATGAGTTTTTCCAATACTTCAATGTTGGGATTAGTTACTAGTTCTAATTTGATACAAATTTATATTTTTTGGGAATTAGTTGGAGTGTGTTCTTATCTATTAATAGGTTTTTGGTTCACACGACCCAGTGCCGCGAATGCTTGTCAAAAAGCGTTTGTAACTAATCGTGTCGGGGATTTTGGTTTATTATTAGGAATTTTGGGTTTTTATTGGATAACAGGTACTTTCGAATTTCGGGATTTGTTTGAAATATTCAATAACTTGGTTTATAATAATGAAGTTAATTTTTTATTTGTTACTTTATGCGCCTCCCTATTATTTGCCGGCGCTGTTGCTAAATCCGCCCAATTTCCCCTTCATGTATGGTTACCTGATGCCATGGAAGGGCCTACCCCCATTTCGGCTCTTATACATGCCGCTACTATGGTAGCAGCAGGAATTTTTCTTGTAGCTCGGCTTCTTCCTCTTTTCATAGTTATACCTTACATTCTAAATCTAATAGCTTTGATAGGTATAATAACATTATTTTTAGGAGCCACTTTAGCTCTTGCTCAAAAAGATATTAAGAAAAGCTTAGCTTATTCTACAATGTCTCAATTGGGTTATATGATGTTAGCTCTAGGTATGGGGTCTTATCGAGCTGCTTTATTTCATTTGATTACTCATGCTTATTCGAAGGCATTGTTGTTCTTAGGATCTGGATCAATTATTCATGCGATGGAAGCTATTGTTGGATATTCTCCAGATAAAAGTCAGAATATGGTTCTTATGGGCGGTTTAAGAAAACATGTACCAATTACAAAAACTGCTTTTTTATTGGGTACACTTTCTCTTTCTGGTATTCCACCCCTTGCTTGTTTTTGGTCCAAAGATGAAATTCTTAATGATAGTTGGTTGTATTCACCTATTTTTGCAATAATAGCTTGGTCCACAGCAGGATTAACTGCATTTTATATGTTTCGGATTTATTTACTTGCTTTTGAAGGACATTTAAACGTTTATTTTCAAACTTACAGTGGCAAAAAAAGCAGTTCGTTCTATTCAATGTCTCTATGGGGTAAAGATAAAGAAGGACCCGAAATTATTAAAAAAAATTTGCGTTTATTATATTTATTAACGACGAAAAACAATGAAAAAACTTATTTTTTAAACACATATCGAATTAATAGTAATGAAAATAGTAATGAAAATGTAAGAAGCACGGTGCAGCCTTTTATTAGTATTACTCGTTTTGGCACTAAAAGCACTTTCTCATATCCCCATGAGTCAGACAATACTATGTTATTTCCGATGCTTGTATTAGTTTTATTTACGTTGTTCGTTGGAGTCATAGGAATTCCTTTCTTCAATCAGGAAGGAA